TCATTTCATTATTAGTGACTGAGGGGTTCGAAATATATCTTCGCTTGCCAGAACGAGAATGGGCGTTCATTTGATCTTGATCCTTGTGGATCGAAAGGCAGACTAGACTGGATTTCCAGGGCTCCCCTAATAATATCCATAAATGACTTGTTTTTGGTAAGAGATGCACATTACCATATTTCAATTCGGGTGCATGATACACAGCGGTATTCCAGTGCATTTCGCCTTCTGAATCAGAATAAATATGTTTTCGAACCTTCTCTTTCAAACTCAAAGTGGCGGTTCCTGCGCGAATCTCAGCAATCACTTGCTCTGATTCTACATATTGATCGTTTTGAACTAAAAGAAAACTTTTGGGCGGAATACTCACATTGTGGATAATATCTTCACTCTCAATAGTTACATACACGTCTATCGAACATATAAAAGCAGGATGTCCATGACGTGTACGTGTCGGATGAACTAAATCCTCATTGAATGTGATTTTTCCATTCGAAGGGGCTCGCACATGTTCGGCAGTACCTCCCGTGAATACTCCCCCGGTATGAAAAGTTCTTAATGTTAATTGAGTGCCTGGTTCCCCAATAGATTGACCTGCAATAATACCTACAGCTTCCCCCAATTCGACCAGGTCGCCATGAGTCGGACTTCGGCCATAACATAATCGACAGATCCAAGATGTACTTCTACAAGTAAAAGGAGTTCGAATAGATATTGATTGTGCGCGAAAGGTTATGACTCGATTGACAAGTCCAACCCCAACATCTTGATTTCGAGTGGCAATGCATCGCAAACCTATATATATATCATCTGCTAATACACGACCAATTAGGGTTTGGAGAAAAATCCTTTCCTGCATCATGCCAGTTCGAGTTCGAGGACTCACGGAAATACCCCTTACAGTGCCACAATCTGTTCGACGTACAACAATGTGTTGAACTACTTCAACAAGTCTGCGAGTGAGATATCCAGCATCTGCTGTTCGTACAGCAGTATCCACAACTCCTTTACGGGCTCCGTAGCAAGAAATAATATATTCTGTTAAAGAAAGCCCTTCGCGGAAATTGCTTTGAATGGGTAACTCAATCATTTGTCCTTGGGGATCCGACATTAACCCCCTCATACCTACTAATTGATGTACCTGAGATGGATTTCCTCGAGCTCCCGAAAAAGACATTATATGGACTGGATTAAATGGGTCGGTCATCCTAAAATTGGGATTCATTTCTTGTCGCAAATATTCACTTGTAGAATACCATATTTCAATAGATTGGCGTAATTTTTCTACCGCATAGACATTTCCATAATTATGCTGTTTTCCCAAAACGAAACTTTGTTGTTCAGCATTTTGAACTAGCCATCTCTTAGAGGGTAGTGTTAAAAGATCATCAATTCCTAATGAAATGGCTGTAGCCGTAGCTTGTTGAAAACCCAGAGTCTTTACTTGATCCAAGATATGTGATGTATATGCCATTCCGAAGTGATCTATTAATCTACTAATAAGCCGTTTCATAGCAGTTCCGTCTATCACTTTATTGTGAAAGACCAGACTGGCCCGTTCTGACATAAGTACCTCCCTAGTCTGCTGAGTAGGATTTGACAATGGATTTGAGTCGGTGATTGGAAAACTCCCTTTTCTCGATCTTGATTCGCATAGAAATTCGGCACTAATTTAGGGTCCTAGTTAAACAAGAGCGACCCGAATTTCCATCGGTATAATAGAATTACTTAATGTAGGAATCATATGAACAGGCCTGACAAAACCCCTGGATGGCTTCTTCGAGTTCTCGATAAAGAGAAATATGACCAACAGTGGTTCGAATATATATATATAGAATCTCTTTTTTTATACTTCTTACTATTAGATAGTGCCCATAAATCTCATAATAGGTACCCAAAGATTCATAGTGAATTTCGATGGGAGCTTCTCTTGCAGCAATAAGACGTTGATCTAGTCGCCACCGGAGCCACAAAGGACTATCCAACTTGATTCTTTTTTGTCGATAAGCGCCAATTGCATCATAGGAATTAGAAAAAAAGGGTTCTTTTTCTTTCGTATACTTATAGTTATTTTTGTCAATTTTTGGATTTTGATAGTTTCTGCGATTACATGGATTATACCTATTTACACAAATACCCCGCTGATTCCCGCTCGTTAATACATAGAGTCCAATAAGCATATCTTGAGTTGGTACGGAAATGGGATCCCCAATAGCCGGAGACAAAAGATTCATATGAGAAAACATAAGTAAACGTGCCTCTGCTTGAGCCTCCAAAGATAAAGGCACATGAACCGCCATTTGATCCCCGTCAAAGTCTGCATTGAATCCCTTACGAACTAATGGATGTAAACAAATAGCACGTCCTTCAACTAAAATGGGCTGGAATGCCTGTATGCCTAATCTATGCAGGGTAGGTGCTCTATTCAGCAATACAGGATGCCCCTGCATAACTTCGCGAAGTATTTCCCATACAATCGGTTCTTTTTCCCGAATTTTCCTCTTAGCAATTCCTATGCTCGAAGCAAGATGTTCTCTAATTAGTCCACGAATTACAAATGTCTGGAAAAGCTCTATTGCTATTTCGCGGGGCAATCCACATCGATGTAATGAAAGTGAAGGGCCCACGACAATGACTGAACGCCCTGAATAATCGACCCGTTTACCAAGCAGAGTCTCGCGAAATCTTCCCTCTTTGCCTTCAATTAGGTCTGCAAACGACTTGTAAACTTTATTATGCCCGTCCCTCGTTGGTTGTCCGCGGACTCCATTATCAAGAAGTGTATCCACGGCTTCTTGAACCAATTTCTCCTGACACATTATTAAGTCTCCGGGCGTACATCTACTTATTCTTACTAGATTTCTAAGAGTATTGTTCCGCAAAATAACTCGTCTATAGAGGTCATTAATATCCGAGCTCATTAATTTACCCCCATCTATCTCAATGATCGGTCTCAACTCAGGAGGAAGAACTGGTAATAGACACAAAACCATCCATTCTGGTTCTATATTTGTTCCAATAAAATGCTTAGCCAATCCCATGCGTCTAACCAAAAAATCTTTTCTTCTTCTAACCTTTTGATCTTCCCATTCATTCCCTGTGGGACCTTCTTTCGCCAATTCTTTCCATTCTAACAACGAAGAATTTCTAATTTTTCGTAAATCTAGATCAGCTAATTGTTCTCGGATAGAAGCCGCTCCAGTGGAGATCTCTCGATTTCGAAATGTATCTAAGCCTTGGGTAGTAAAAAAGAGTGGGATACTATATTTCCAAGATTCGATTTCATATTCGAATGAACCTCGTAATCGTAAGAAAGTGGGTTTTTTAGCGATGGGCCTAGCAAAAAAAAAATTGGGATAGGATCCGATATGATCTTCCCCCCCGAAAAATCGGACGTGAAAGTTTCCTTTCATCCGGCTCAAGTAGGTACACTAACTAAAGAAGACAAAGGGAGTTCTCGCTTGCAAATTATAGAAACCCCCAAAAAGATCTACTCGTTACTCAAGTTTCTAGCAAAGACGAAGCAAAATTTCATTGATTCCATCTTCCTTATTATTTATCTTTTCAGAATTCTTTCATTCAATTTTGATATAAATTCAATGTGAAATTCTTGAGTAGTCTACTTCCCCTTGAATGATAAATCCGGTAATTCTGAATATTACTAATTAAGGAGTACCTTAGGATTCATAAGGGATTTACTTGTCTATGGACTATTCCAGTCAATCTTTTAGGCCCCGACTTCACCTCGACGATTAGGCCACGATGTCCTTAAAGTCTATATGCGATAGATAGACTTTCGTAACCATGACAGATTTACTAGTTGCTTCCTTGAACAGAATTTCTTTCGAAAAGAAAGCAACTGGTTAATTCCACAAAAGAAAAAATCTTTGTTTACGAGGTAGAACGAGAAATTCCTATTTATTAGGAAATCGACCATAGATCAATTCCCCCTTTTAGTTGGGAGTATTAAATACCCCCTAACTCTGAGCTTCATCTTACTCTTCCCAAGCAAGATGTCAGGAACAGGGCATCCCGATTGGATTGAATGGGATGACAGTTTCTTATTCAGAATCTGTAAAATAAGAATTTCGATCAAATCACACATCGCAGTATACTAGCCCTTCTAATTCTTTAAGAGCTTTATCTAAAAGATTTGCAATATAACTAGGAAGACGTTTCAAATACCATACATGGGTTACCGGGCACCCGAGTTTAATGTAGCCCATTTGATATCGTCGTACCCGAGAATCAACAAATTCGACTCCACATTCTTGACAAAATTGCAGGTCTTCTTTTTCATCGCCCATTTCTCGAGAATTTCCACAAGCACAAAGTCCGCTTTTAATAGGCCCAAAAATTCTTTCACAAAATAATCCATCTTTTTCTGCTTTCTTAGTTTTATAATGAAAAGTAGAGGGTTTTGTCACCTCTCCAACTAGCTCGCCATTAGGCAGCATTTTCGTGGCCCAACTACTTATTTGTTGAGGCGAAACTAATCCAATTCGGAGTTGTTGATGTTTATATCGATCGATCATATAAGAAAAATTTTGATTCATTCCGATTAAGCTTCCTTCCTATTAATCTGGAAATTCTTCTCAGATACAAGAAAATGATTCAGTTCCAAAGCCAAAGATCGTAGTTCTCGAACGAGCAATCGAAAAGATTCTGGAGCATCTTCAGGATTCAGTATTGTTCCCCCAACGATCGTAGTACCAACTACTTCCTGGCGAGCTTTAATATGATCAGATTTATAAGTAAGCATCTCTTGTAAAATATGAGCAACACCAAATCCCTCTAGAGCCCAAACCTCCATTTCTCCGACCCGTTGTCCTCCTCCCTTGGCCCGTCCTCTAAGGGGTTGTTGTGTAACAAGTGCATAATGCCCACTGGAACGCCCATGGATTTTATCATCAACCTGATGAATTAATTTCAAGATATAAGGCTTTCCTATTATAACAGGTTGTTCAAAAGGATCCCCCGTTCTTCCATCAAAAATTTTG